AGATTATGTTAAATATATAATCTCTATAGAGTTGTAGGATATTTAAGAATTTAATATTTGTTAATACTGAATATTATGTCAAAAATTGTTTATGATAATAGAGAAATGTATGTTGAGAAAAGTTGATCTTTATAGAAATAGATTGTTATAGCGAAATTGGTTAGTTGAGGGAATTATGGAGCAGTTAAGTTTAGGAAACTATTATTATTTTCTTGTTTTAGGGGTTTGGCAAGATGAAATAATAATAATAGTGATGCTTAACGGGGGTAGGGGGGTTTGCTTAAATAATTTTGGGATAATAATGTGTGTGCGTGTGCGCGTACGTGTATAGGCGTACGTGTATAGGCGTACGTGTATAGGCGTACGTGTATAGGCGTACGTGTATAGGCGTACGTGTATAGGCGTACGTGTATAGGCGTACGTGTATAGGCGTACGTGTATAGGCGTACGTGTATAGGCGTACGTGTATAGGCGTACGTGTATAGGCGTACGTGTATAGGCGTACGTGTATAGGCGTACGTGTATAGGCGTACGTGTATAGGCGTACGTGTATAGGCGTACGTGTATAGACGCCTGGGGAGGAATAAATCGTGAATATGTCCTGTGACCATTAACTTCTTTTACCTGAATTCATCTACCACCGACCACCCTTGAATGCTTTATTCCAATTTATGTCCTGTTACCATTAAACGTATTTACTGCTTGCAAGAGAAATAGTAATGATAACATTGTCTTTTCGGCCCCCATAGAGAATAAGCCCAGCTTCAACTGATTTGGCGAGATTAAATGTTAGCTGGATCATAGCAAGCTCTCCCCCCCCAAAAAATTTAAATACCAAATGCAAGAAATCACAGTTATGTGTGAGCATGGGCTGATTAGTCATTAGTCCATCGAGATGTCTTATTTAAGAGGAAAGAGTGGGCGATTTTAGGTGAGATGGTCCTGAAGTAAGAACCAGATGCCAGGTATAGTGTGAGAAATAGAAACCCCCAAGGTTAAATGGGCCCGGAGCGAGAAGAGGTATACTGCTCGCAAGGGTTGATGATTTCACGTGAGTTGGTAGACGAGAAATAACCCATTGGAGGTGATATGCGTAGGGACTTGAATTGATATAAGTATATGTACTATGTCCGATAAATAATATAATGTACTATGTACTGTTAAAATAGTATGTACATGCTTATATGCATGTGGAATAGAAAGAAATGTACGATATACATAAAATGTATTATGTACTGTTAAAATAGTATGTACATGCTTATATGCATGTGGAATAGAAAGAAATGTACGATATACATAAAATGTATTATGTACTGTTAAAATAGTATGTACATGCTTATATGCATGTGGAATAGAAAGAAATGTACGATATACATAAAATGTATTATGTACTGTTAAAATAGTATGTACATGCTTATATGCATGTGGAATAGAAAGAAATGTACGATATACATAAAATGTATTATGTACTGTTAAAATAGTATGTACATGCTTATATGCATGTGGAATAGAAAGAAATGTACGATATACATAAAATGTATTATGTACTGTTAAAATAGTATGTACATGCTTATATGCATGTGGAATAGAAAGAAATGTACGATATACATAAAATGTATTATGTACATAGACATGTATATGCTTGTTGGAATGGGAGAAAGTTTGAAAATTTTAATACTGAGTGTTAGGTTAATTATTATGAGTCTATGAATAAAAGTGGGTTGCAAGGAATAGTTTAAGATAGAATATCAGCTTTGGGTGCTGATGGTGGGGCTGGTGCTTCTTCCTTGATGTCTTTGGGAGATGTGAGTCTCCATCTCTGGTTTACAAGACCAGTATAATGGTTATACTACAAAGGCTCTTCATTTTAGAAGGTTGTTTTCAAGTAGGCTTGTGATAGGTATGATAACTAAGATGAGAAGGAAATATAGAATTGATGCTAGTTGTCCAATAATAATATATGGATGTTCGACTGGTTGACCTCCGATTCATGTAAGTGTAAGGAGGTCTGCAACTAGGATTCAGAAGAGGCATTGGCTAAATGGGCGAAATATTATGCTTCGTTGTTTAGATGTATGGAGAAGAGGTATTACTGCTAGAATTAAAATTGATAGGACTAGTGCTAGGACACCTCCTAATTTATTAGGAATAGATCGTAGGATGGCGTAGGCAAATAGGAAATATCATTCTGGTTTAATATGTGGTGGTGTATTGAGGGGGTTAGCAGGTGTGTAGTTGTCTGGGTCTCCTAGTAGATCTGGGGAAAATAATACTAGGGATGTAAGGACTAAAATAAGTAGTAGTACTCCTAAGATATCTTTGATTGTGTAGTAAGGGTGAAAGGGAATTTTGTCTGCATCTGAGGATAGCCCTGATGGGTTGTTTGAGCCTGTTTCATGTAGAAATAGGAGGTGAACTCCGGCTAGGGCGGCGATGATGAAAGGTAAAATAAAGTGGAATGCGAAGAATCGGGTCAGGGTAGCTTTGTCTACGGAGAAGCCTCCTCAAATTCATTCTACTAGGTCTGAGCCAATGTAAGGGATTGCTGAGAGGAGATTAGTAATAACTGTTGCACCTCAGAATGATATTTGTCCTCATGGAAGGACATACCCTATAAAGGCAGTGGCTATTACTGCGAATAAGAGTAGTACACCAATGTTTCATGTTTCTAAATATATGTAAGATCCGTAGTAAAGACCTCGTCCAACGTGGAGGAATAGGCAAATAAAAAATATTGATGCTCCGTTTGCGTGGAGATAACGGATTAGTCAACCATAGTTTACGTCCCGACAAATGTGTGTAACTGATGAAAAGGCTGTTATTGTGTCTGATGTATAGTGTATTGCTAGGAAAAGACCTGTTAGGATTTGGATAATTAAGCAGACACCTAGGAGGGAGCCAAAGTTTCATCACGATGAAATATTGGATGGAGCTGGTAAGTCAATGAATGAACTGTTAACAATTTTTATTAATGGGTGGGTTTTTCGTAGGTTTGTCATTAAATGTTTCTGTAGTTGAATAACAACGATGATTTTTCATGTCATAAGTCATGGTTAGACTCCATGTAGAAATTATGATGACATATATTGTTACTATTTTAAGTACTATTTTTGTAGTCAGTTTTGTAGGTTTTTCTTCAAAACCTTCTCCGATTTATGGGGGAATTGGGTTGATTGTTAGTGGTGGAATTGGGTGTGGTATTGTTTTGAATTATGGGGGTTCTTTTTTAGGGTTAATAGTGTTTTTAATTTATTTAGGGGGTATGTTGGTTGTGTTTGGTTATACTACTGCTATAGCTATGGAAGAGTATCCTGAGGTGTGAGTGTCTAATAATACGGTGTTATTGACGTTCTTATTAGGACTGTTTGGAGAGAGTATGTTAATTGCATATTTGTTGTTGGATGGGGAAGGTGTAAAGTTAGAGTTAGTTTTAAATTTTAATGGTGAAGGTGATTGAGTAATTTATGATACTGGTGATTCAGGATTTTTTAGTGAAGAAGCTATAGGAATTGCTGCTCTTTACAGTTACGGGTTTTGACTTGTAATTGTTTCTGGATGGTCTCTTGTGACGTGTATTGTTGTGGTTATGGAGATTACACGTGGTAATTAAATAGTAAAATGCTAATGGTTAAGGTGATGAGGAATGATAGGAAGTATAGTTTGATAAGGCCTTTTTGGTTTGATACTATAATAGAGGAAGAAGCTTGAAATTTAGAAATTGATTTGGGTAAAATATTTTCTATTCAAGTTAAATCTAATAATATAGAGGAGAACTTTTGGCTTACTAATAGGCTTGATAGGGGCAATAGTCGGTGAATAACAGTTGGAAAGTAACCTAGCATGTTAGAAAATTTATGATAGTCGTGTGGGTATGATAGCTTAAGGTTTTGTGTTATAAGGTTTAGTTCATAGGCTAGAGCAAATCCTGTAAGTGTGATGATGAGGGCGGTGAGTTTTAGGTAGGATGGTATAGTTATTTGTGGGATGGTTATGGGTGTTAGGTTATATGAGATGATAAAGCCGGCGAAAATACTTCCAATAAGGAGACGTTTAATAGAATTAATTAATAGTGGGTTATTTTCATTGATTAAGATTAGTGTAGAGCATCGTGGTTGTCCTAGTAGCGAGTAATAGAGAATTCGTGTACTGTAGACAGCTGTTAGGGAGGTTGCGATTAGTGTAATTAATAGGGCTCAGGCGTTGGTATACGACGTGTTGGCGGTTTCGATGATTAGGTCTTTAGAATAGAATCCTGTGAGGAAAGGGGTTCCTGTAAGTGCTAAGCTGCCAACGATTAGGGAGGTGGTGGTAAAGGGTAGTGCTTTGAACAAGCCTCCTATTTTTCGAATGTCTTGTTCGTCGCTTAGGTTATGAATGATTGAGCCTGAGCATATAAATAATATAGCTTTAAAAAATGCATGGGTGCAAATGTGAAGAAAGGCTAGGTGAGGTTGGTTGATTCCGATAGTAACTATTATCAATCCTAGTTGGCTTGAGGTGGAGAAGGCGACGATTTTTTTAATATCGTTTTGGGTGAGAGCACAGATTGCTGTAAATAGTGTAGTGATTGCCCCTATACATAAAATTAGTGTTTGAACTGTTTTGTTGTTTTCTAGTAAAGGATAAAATCGAATTAGTAGGAAAATACCTGCGACAACTATAGTACTTGAATGGAGTAATGCCGATACTGGAGTGGGACCTTCTATTGCTGAAGGAAGTCATGGGTGGAGACCAAATTGGGCAGATTTTCCTGTGGCTGCGAGTAGTAAGCCGAGTAGAGGTAAATTGTTATGTTGTAAATCAAGCATAAAGATTTGTTGAAGTTCTCATGAGTTAGAATTGAATAGGAATCAGGCTATTGACAGGATAAAACCAATATCTCCAATGCGATTGTATAGGATAGCTTGTAAGGCAGCTGTGTTGGCGTCGGCCCGGCCATATCATCAACCAATGAGCAGAAATGATATAATTCCTACTCCTTCTCAACCGATGAATAATTGGAATAGGTTATTGGCTGTTACTAAGATTATTATTGTAATAAGGAATATTAGTAGGTATTTGAAAAATCGGTTTATGTTGGGGTCAGAGTGTATATATCATATTGAGAATTCTATAATAGATCATGTGACGAAAAGGGCTACTGGAATGAAAATTATAGAAAAATAGTCTAGTTTGAAGCTTAATGATAGTTTTACTGTTTGAATTGTTATTCAATGCCAGTTTGAGATGACTTCTTCGTGTCCTATGTTAATAAAAATGAGTGTGGGAATTAGGCTCGTTAGAAAAGCATAGGAGATGATGGTTTTAACATAATAAGGGTAGTTATTGGTTTTGTAGATTGGGAGTAGGGATATAATTACAGGTAAGAGAAGTATTGATAGGGAAGTTAATAGAGCAGAGGTATATAGATTTATTACTTTTATTTGGAGTTGCACCAATTTTTTGGCTCCTAAGACCAACGGATAACTACCATCCTTTAAAAGTGTAAGAAAGCCATATTTTTAGATATGGTAGCATGAGTTAGCAGTTCTTGCAATCTTTCTCGGTAAATAAGAAGATACTAGCTTCTATCATTAGATTCACAATCTAATATTTTTGTTAAACTATATTTACAATATATGGTTCCCAAAATTAGTTTTGGGTTGAGTGATAGAAGTAATAGAGGGATGGTGTGAAGTGCTATAAGGGCATTTTCTCGTGTGAAGGAAGGGTTAATTGTGTTAATGTGGAAAGAATATTTGCCCCGTTGAGTTAAAATTAATATGTATAGGGAGTATAGCCCTGTAATTACCACATTTGTTCCTATGAGGATTATGGTTAAGTTAGATCATGAATAGGATGTTAGTATTACGAACAGTTCCCCAATGAGATTAATTGTAGGAGGTAGGGCAAGATTTGTTAAGCTGGCTAATAATCATCATGTAGCTATTAAGGGCAGAATTGTTTGGAGTCCTCGGGCTAAGATTATAGTTCGGCTATGAATTCGTTCATAATTTGTATTAGCTAGGCAGAATAATATTGATGATGTGAGTCCGTGGGCAATTATTAGGGCTGTCGCACCTATGTAGCTTCATGGTGTTTGAATTAGGATGGCTACAATTACTAGGGCTATATGGCTAACTGAGGAGTAGGCAATGAGTGATTTGAGGTCTGTTTGTCGGAGACAAATAGAACTTGTTATAATTATACCTCATAGGGACAGGAGGAGAAAAGGGTATGCTATTGTGTCTGTGATTGGGTTTAGAAGTACGGTGATTCGTATCATACCGTAGCCTCCTAGTTTTAGGAGGATAGCTGCTAGGACTATAGATCCAGCGATAGGGGCTTCAACATGTGCTTTAGGAAGTCAAAGGTGTAGTCCGTATAAGGGTATCTTTACTAGGAAAGCTACTATACATGCTAGTCACAGGAAATCATTTGATCATGAATTTGAAATATTGGAGGCTCATAGTTGGGTAATTGTGAAGTTTAATGTTCCGGATAAGTTTTGAACATAGATTAGTGCAACTAATAGTGGAAGAGATCCTACTAATGTATAGAATAAAAAGTAAAGGCCGGCATTTAGTCGCTCTGTTTGGTTTCCTCATCGGGTGATAATAATTAGAGTGGGGACTAGGGTAGCTTCAAATAAAATGTAGAATAAAATTAGTTCTGTGGCGGAAAAAGTTATAATGAGAAAAATTTGAAGTAAAATTAATATAGAGATATAGAGTTTTTTTCGTGTTTCTGTTTCGTTTATCAGGTGATGTTGGCTTGCTATAAGTATTAGTGGGAGTAATCAGGTTGTTAGTGCCAGAAGTGGTGCGGATAAAGAGTCGGAGAAGAAAGTTGGGGAAAAGTAGATACTGTTATTGTTGGGTTGATTAAATAAGGGGAGAGTTGTTAGGCAAATTAATATACCGTAAATAGTTGTATTAATTCATATTGTTTTTTTGTTAGACAATCAGGTAAGGGGAATTAGTATAACAGTAGGTATAATAATTTTTAGCATTGGAGGAGGTTTAGATTTTGTACGTAGTCGACTCCGTATGTGTTGGATACCATAACTAGAAGAGACAGACCTACAGCTGCTTCACAGGCAGCGAATACTAAGAGAATGATTGGTAATATGCTTGCTAACGTAAAATGTGTGTTAAGAATTATAATAGTCCCTATGATGAATAGTGTCAGTATTATTCCTTCTAAGCATAATAGGGAAGACATTAAATGTGAGCGATACATTAATAGTCCTAGGAGTGCTACTGTAAATGCTAGTGCAATGTTTATGTGAACTAAAGACATTTAGTAATTATGAAATAAATCATAGTCTAATGAGTCGAAATCATTTGTTTTGAATTAAACTAATTACTATATTCAGTTCATTCAAGGCCCTTTTGGATTCATTCGTAAGCCAGACTTATTGCTAGAAAGAGTGATTAGTGCTAAGGATATAGTAATTATAATATTGAGTTGTTCTGTTTGGGAGGCTCATGGAAGGGGTAGGAGTAGTGCGATTTCTAGGTCAAATAGTAGGAATGTAATGGCTACTAAGAAGAATTTTATGGAGAAGGGAAGGCGTGCAGATCCTATAGGGTCAAAGCCACATTCATATGGGCTTGCTTTCTCTGCGTAGACATTTAGTTGAGGTAGTCAGAATGCGATTAATACTAAGATTGAGGCTAGAAATATGTTGATAGTTAATGCTAGTAGTATATTAATTATTCTTTCTCAGATTTTTACTGAGACTAACTGATTGGAAGTCAGTTGTACTGATTAATACTAAAAGAATATGAGCCTCATCAGTAGATTGATACGTAAAGGAATAGTCACACTACATCTACGAAGTGTCAATATCATGCAGCTGCTTCAAATCCAAAATGGTGTTTTGATGTAAAGTGATATTTAAGTTGTCGTAGGAAACATACCATAAGGAATGTTGAGCCAACGATTACGTGGAAACCATGGAAACCTGTTGCTATAAAGAATGTTGATCCATAAATTCCATCTGAAATAGTAAAGGGTGCTTCATAATATTCGGCTGCTTGAAGGAGTGTAAAGTAAACACCGAGTGCAATTGTAATAAATAGTGCTTGAATCATGTGTTTACGATTCCCTTCTATAAGGCTGTGATGGGCTCATGTGATGGATACTCCAGAGGCTAATAGGACAGATGTATTGAGTAGAGGGACTTCTAGTGGGTTTAGTGGATTGATTCCTGCGGGTGGTCAATAACCACCTAATTCATGAGTAGGAGCCAGGCTAGAGTGATAAAAGGCTCAGAAAAATCCTGCGAAGAAAAAGACTTCAGAAATGATAAAGAGGATTATGCCGTATCGAAGACCTTTTTGTACAATAGGAGTGTGATGGCCTTGGAAAGTGCCTTCACGGATAACATCTCGTCATCATTGATATATGGTTAGGATGTTAGTTAATAGGCCAATTGATATTAAGATTATTGAGTTAAAATGAAATCATATAACTAAGCCTGAGGTTAATAATAGGGCTGATAATGCTCCTATTAGTGGTCAAGGGCTAGGGTTTACTATATGGTAGGCATGAGTTTGGTGGGTCATTAGGTATTATCGTGCAAGTAAAGGCTTACTAAGAGAGTAAAAACGTAGGCTTGAATCAATGCTACGGCAAATTCAAGTACTGTAAGTATTACTAAAATAATGAAAGTGATGAATGCTGTGATGGGACTAATGCTTATTAAGACTAGAGTTGCGCCTCCAATTAGATGAATTAATAGATGTCCGGCTGTAATATTTGCGGTTAGTCGTACGGCTAATGCTATTGGTTGAATGAAGAGACTAATAGTTTCGATAATAATAAGTATTGGAATTAGTGGTAAAGGGGTACCTTGGGGTAAGAAATGGGCTAAGGATGCTTTGGTTTTGTATCGAAAGCCTGTAATTACTGTTCCGGCTCATAGGGGAATGGCTATTCCTAAGTTTATTGAAAGTTGTGTTGTGGGTGTAAATGAATGTGGTAAAAGACCTAGTAAATTGGTAGAGCCAATAAATAGGATTAGTGAAATTAGCATGAGTGTTCATGTTTGTCCTTTTTGGTTATGAATTGCTATTATTTGCTTTGAAGTTAGTTGAATTAATCATTGTTGGAGTGATACTAACCGGTTATTAATTAGTCGATTAGGGGCTGGGAATATAATGCTAGGGAATAAGATAATTAATATAACAATAGGAAGACCTATTATTGTTGGGGTAGCGAAAGAGGCGAATAAATTTTCGTTCATTTTGTTTCTCAAGGGTTGTTATGTTTTAAGGTTTTAAGTGATTTGAGTTCTGGATTTATAGGGTAAAGATACTTTGAAATTTTTAGTTGAAAAACAATAAATAAAGTTATGATTATTGAGATAATAGTAATAAATCATGTAGAAGTATCGAGTTGTGGCATATCATTAAGGAGAGAATTAATACTCTCGATCTTTAACTTAAAAGGTTAATGCTGCAATAGCTTCTTAATGAAATTATAGCATAGAGGAAGATCATTTCTCAAACACTTTAAGAGGAACTAGTTCGAGAACAATAGGTATAAAGCTATGATTAGACCCGCAGATTTCAGAGCATTGACCATAATATAATCCAGGTCGAGTGGCTAGAAGGGTTGTTTGGTTCAGACGTCCAGGGATGGCGTCGGTTTTTAGTCCTAGCGATGGGACTGCTCAGGAGTGAAGAACGTCTTCTGATGTAATTAAAACTCGTACGGTTATTTCTATTGGTAATACTGCTCGATTATCTACTTCTAGTAGTCGAAGATCTCCTGGCTTTAAATCAGCAGTTGGGATTATATAGGAATCAAAGTTTAGTTCGTCATAATCGGTGTATTCATAGCTTCAGTATCATTGATGACCTACTGTTTTAACGGTAAGAGTGGGGTTATTGATTTCATCCATCATATACAGAATTCGTAATGATGGGAGTGCAATTAAGATTAGAATAATAGCTGGCAGAATAGTTCAAATCGTTTCTACTGCTTGAGCGTCTATTGTATTGGTATGTGTAAGTTTTGTAGTAAGTATTGAAGAAATGATATATAATACTAAAGTGCTAATTAGAAAAACAATTATAAGTGCGTGGTCATGGAAATTTATTAATTCTTCCATAATAGGGGATGTTGCGTCTTGAAGGCCTATTTGAAAAGGGTATGCCATAGAGGTATACAGGGGTTTCACTTGTAACTTAACTTTGACAAAGTTATGTAATGTTTTACTAATACCTCATTATTGAGAAAGTCATAGTGGCTATGAGGTTGGCTTGAAACCAATTTTAGGGGGTTCGATTCCTTCCTTTCTTAATTATTTAGAGTTAATATATACAGGCTCTTCAAATGTGTGGTATGGTGGGGGACATCCATAAAGTCATTCAATGTTTGTAGTTGTTAATTCAACTGATGTAACTTCTCGTTTTGATGCGAAAGCTTCTCAGATTATAAACACTATTACTACAACAGCTGTTAGTGAAATGAATGACCCTATAGATGAAACTGTATTTCATGTTGTATAAGCGTCTGGGTAATCGGAATAACGTCGAGGTATACCTGATAGTCCAAGGAAATGTTGAGGGAAGAAAGTTATATTTACACCTACAAATATGATTGCGAAGTGGATTTTAGCTCAAGTGGAGCTTAGTGTATACCCTGTGAATAATGGGAATCAGTGTACGAATCCTGCAATGATTGCAAATACAGCTCCCATAGATAGAACATAATGGAAATGGGCTACTACGTAATAAGTGTCATGTAGAACAATATCTAGTGACGAATTAGCTAGTACGATTCCTGTAAGGCCTCCTACTGTAAATAGAAAAATGAAACCCAGTGCTCATAGTATAGCAGGAGATCATTTAATATTTCCACCATGTAGGGTAGCTAGTCAACTGAATACTTTTACTCCTGTGGGAATGGCAATGATTATAGTTGCAGATGTAAAGTATGCTCGGGTGTCTACGTCAAGGCCAACTGTGAATATATGGTGGGCTCAAACGATGAAACCAAGGAAACCGATAGATATTATAGCTCAGACTATTCCTATATAGCCGAATGGTTCTTTTTTGCCTGAATAATAGGTAACGATATGTGAAATTATTCCAAAGCCTGGAAGAATAAGAATATAGACCTCTGGGTGGCCAAAAAATCAAAAGAGATGTTGATAAAGAATTGGATCTCCACCTCCAGCAGGGTCAAAGAAAGTAGTGTTTAGATTACGATCTGTTAGAAGCATAGTAATCCCAGCTGCAAGGACTGGAAGGGATAGGAGTAGGAGAACTGCTGTAATTAGGACTGATCATACAAATAGGGGTGTTTGATACTGAGATATAGCGGGAGGTTTTATATTAATAATTGTAGTAATAAAGTTGATAGAGCCAAGAATTGATGAGACACCTGCTAAGTGGAGGGAAAAGATCGCTAGGTCAACGGATGCCCCTGCGTGGGCTAGATTACCAGCTAATGGGGGATAGACGGTTCAGCCAGTTCCGGCCCCTGCTTCAACAGTTGATGAGGCTAGTAATAGAAGAAATGAGGGTGGAAGTAGTCAAAAGCTTATGTTATTTATTCGAGGGAATGCTATATCGGGTGCACCAATCATTAAAGGAATGAGTCAGTTCCCAAATCCTCCGAGTATAATTGGTATAACCATAAAGAAAATTATAACGAATGCATGAGCGGTTACAATTACGTTATAAATTTGGTCATCACCTAATAGTGCGCCTGGTTGGCCTAATTCAGCACGAATTAAAATACTTAAGGCTGTACCTGCTATACCGGCTCAAGCTCCAAATACTATATATAGGGTTCCAATATCTTTGTGGTTAGTGGAAAATAATCAACGGGTAACGAACATAGGTAAAATGGCTGAGGAACAAGCATTAGACTGTAAATCTAAAGACAGAGATGGTATCTCTTTTTACCAGAGCCTTGTAGTGAATAATCATATTGAATTGCAAATTCAAAGAAGCAGCTTCAATTCTGCCGGGGCTTCTCCCGCCTTTTTTTTTTTTCAAGGCGGGAGAAGTAGATTGAAGCCAGTTGTTTAGGGTATTTAGCTGTTAACTAAAATTTCGTGGGATGAAAGCCCACCAATCTAGATAAAGGATTTAGCTTAATTAAAGTGGTTGATTTGCATTCAATTGATGTAGGATAAAGTCTTGCAATCCTTAGGGAACAGGAATTAAGTAAATTATACTTGCTTAGGGCTTTGAAGGCCCTTGGTCTATTTCTAACCTAAATTCCTAATTTAGTGTGATTAGGAGTGGTGCTAATGGTAGTGTTAGTGTTGAGATTGTAATTAGTGGTGCTATGAGGGGGATTTGTTTTGTGCTTTCGAATTGTCATTTCATTTTGTTGTTGTTTGTTGTGGGGAATATTGTGAGGGAGGTTGAGTATGTTAATCGTATGTAGAAAAATAGGTTTAGTAGTGAGAGGATTGCTATTGTGGTAGGTAGGATGATACTATTATTTTTTGTGAGTTCTTGGATAATGATTCATTTTGGTAAAAATCCTGTTAGTGGAGGGAGGCCTCCTAGGGATAATATGATGGTTAGGATGAGTGTTGCGATTAGTGGTGTTTTGTTTCATGTGTGAGATAATGATAGTGTAGTGGTTGAGGAAGAGTAGATGAATAGCATGAAAGTGGAGATTGTTATTGTGATGTACACGGTTAGGTTTAGTAATATAATTGTGGGGTCATAAATTATAACGGCTGTTATTCATCCTATATGTGCGATGGAGGAGTATGCTATGATTTTTCGTAGCTGTGTTTGGTTAAGTCCACCTCAGCCTCCTACTATAATTGATAATAAGGATATGGAGAGTAGTAAGTCTAAATTAATGGAGGAGAAGATTTGGTAAAGGACTGATAAAGGGGCAATTTTTTGCCATGTTAATAGGATTATACCGGACGTTAGTGAGATTCCTTGTGTGACCTCTGGGACTCAGAAGTGGAATGGGGAGAGTCCTAGTTTTATTACTAGGGCTATTGTTATTAAGATGGATGCGGTAGGATTTGTAATGTTGGTGATGGTTCATTGGCCTGAGTAAAGTAGATTTATAATGATTGCTAGTATTAGGATTATTGAGGCAGTTGCTTGGGTTATAAAATATTTAGTAGAAGCTTCTATTGAGCGGGGGCTGTAATTTTTCATAAGTATTGGGATGATTGCTAATATATTTATTTCAAAGCCAATTCAGATTATGAATCAATGTGAGCTTATAAGTACAATTATAGTACCTGTTATAATAGTGAATAAAATAATAGTTAAGATTATAGGGTTTATCAGTAAGGGAAGGTATTAACCGACATTTTCGGGGTATGGGCCCAATAGCTTAATTTAGCTTACCTTACTTAGAGTGTAGTGTAATATGGTAGCACGGAGAGTTTTGATTTCTCAAGATTAGGTTCGATTCCTATAATTCTAGAAATAAGAGGGCTTAAACCTCTATTATTTACTCTATCAAAGTAACTCTTTTGTCAGACATATTTCTTATGTTTGGGGTGGAATGCTCGATGTGAAGATTGGTAGTGATACATGTCATATGCATAGTGCTAGTGTTAGGGGTAAGAAATTTTTTCATAGGAGATGCATTAGTTGGTCGTATCGAAATCGAGGGTAAGATGCTCGTACTCAAAGGAATGAAATAGTTAGGAGCAGGGCTTTGATTGTGAAGTTAATGGAGTAAAGTTCTGGTAAGTGAATAGAGTGAAATGCACCTAGGAATAGAACTGTTGTTAGGATATTTATTATAATAATGTTGGCATATTCTGCTAGGAAGAATAATGCGAATGGTCCTGCGGCATATTCGACGTTAAAACCTGAGACTAATTCTGATTCTCCTTCGGTTAGGTCGAATGGAGCTCGGTTTGTTTCTGCAAGGGTAGAGATAAATCATATCATGGCTAATGGTCATGTAGATATTAGTAATCAAGAATATTCTTGGGTAATAATAAGGGTGCTTAGGGTAAATGAGCCATTTATTAGTAAGATTGATAGTAGAATGATTGCTAAGGTGACTTCATATGAAATGGTTTGAGCAACAGCTCGGAGAGCCCCGATTAGAGCATATTTTGAATTTGATGCTCAGCCTGATCATAAGATTGAATAAACTGATAGACTAGATACAGCTAGTATAAATAGTACACCTAAATTCATGTTGATGAGTGGATATGGTATTGGTAGGGGAATTCATATAGTTAGGGCTAAGGTTAGGGCTAGAATGGGGGCTATGATAAATATTGAAACTGATGAAGTTAGAGGGCGTAGTGGTTCCTTGATAAATAATTTAACGGCGTCAGCGATGGGTTGAAGAAGGCCATATGGTCCTACAATGTTTGGGCCTTTTCGTAGTTGTATATATCCAAGAACTTTTCGTTCAATCAGGGTTAGGAATGCTACTGCGAGAAGTACTGGAACAATTATTGTTAGGAGGTTAATTAAAAACATGTTGTTAGAGAGAGGAATTGAACCTCTGGTTATAAAGGTTTAAGTTTTACGCAATTACCGGGCTCTGCCACTCTAACGAAACCTTGGTCTAAGGGGGATATTAGTAATAAGTTAATTAAATTAAGATAATATCATTTATTTACTTGAGGGCGCTCATTGAGAGTAGGCCCTATTTTTCTTGTCCTTTCGTACTGGGAAAAATATTTAATAGATAGAAACCGACCTGGATTACTCCGGTCTGAACTCAGATCACGTAGGACTTTAATCGTTGAACAAACGAACCATTAATAGCTGCTGCACCATTGGGATGTCCTGATCCAACATCGAGGTCGTAAACCCTATTGTCGATAGGGACTCTAGAATAGGATTGCGCTGTTATCCCTAGGGTAACTTGTTCCGTTGATCAGTAAGACTGGATCAATTTATGAAGTTTTACTTTGACTAGTAGGTCTTAGTAGATATTTCTCGGAGGTTATTTTGTGCTCCGAGGTCACCCCAACCGAAATTTATAATCCAGTTAGAATATTTGTTAGTCCTTGGTGGAGTTAAGTTTTGTTCTGTTGGATTAGGTCAATTAAAGCTCCATAGGGTCTTCTCGTCTTATTAAAGTATTTCCGCCTCTTCACGGAAAGGTCAATTTCACTGATTAGAAATAAGAGACAGTTAAACCCTCGTGTGGCCATTCATACAAGTCCCTATTTAAGGAACAAATGATTATGCTACCTTTGCACGGTCAGGATACCGCGGCCGTTTAACAGATTGTCACTGGGCAGGCAGTGCCTCTAATACTAGTTATGCTAGAGGTGATGTTTTTGGTAAACAGGCGGGGTTTGTGTTTGCCGAGTTCCTTTTATTTCTTTTAATCTTTCCTTTGTGCACACCTGTGTTGGATTAACAGTGAATTAATAAATGGTTTATATAAATTTATATTTATTTGGCTGTTAACTATCAGTTATTATTTGATCTGACATAAGCTTGTGCTGGGAGATATAAATCTTGTTACTCATATTAACAGTATTTCTTCTATAAATTAATAGATTAGTCCAGTAGTAAATTAGGAGTTAATGGAGAATTATTGGATTAAGGAATTAGTTGTTGTTGAGCTTAAACGCTTTCTTAATTGATGGCTGCTTTTAGGCCAACTATGGTTATTAATATATTTTACTCTCTAATTAAGGTTGTATCCTTAGTCTAAAGGGCTGTACCCCTTTAGAATAACAGTTAAATTTACGGTATAATTATGAATTTTTGTAGTAAATTTAAAGTTGAACTAAAATTCTTGTCTGGACAACCAGCTATCACCAGGCTCGGTAGGCTTTTCACCTCTATCCATAAATCTTCTCACTATTTTGCTACATAGACGAGTTTGCTCTATTTGGGCTGTTCATGGATAGCTCGTCTGGTTTCGGGGTATTTAACTTAAGGTCTCTTCGCTAAAGTTTTTCTAGTTAAATCATTATGCAAAAGGTACAAGGGGTAATCTTTGCTATTTTTTACTTTTAATATTTTCTTTCAGTCATTCCCTTACGGTACTATCTCTATAGCGCCAAATTAAAATTTCTATCTCCTATACTTTAGTAGATAAATGTTTTAGTTTAAGAGTAGTTTATTATTTGGATGAATCTATTTATTGTTTGGGCTAGCTTTAGTTCAAAATGGTCATTTATAATGAAATCTTCTGGGTGTAAACCAGATGCTTTGTTTAAGCTACATTTTGATTCGTCCAAGCACACTTTCCAGTATGCTTACCTTGTTACGACTTGTCTCTTCTAATACTGGATAACTTTTAATTATGTATTAATTGTAGTTTAAAGTACTTGAAGAGGGTGACGGGCGGTGTGTGCGTGCTTCATGGCCTGATTCAGTTAAGCACTCTATTCTTAACTTACTACTAAATCCTCCTTTAGTTATTAGTTTCATAATAACTTTCGTAAGTGTTCTAATTTATAGAAAATGTAGCCCATTTCTTCCCACCTCATAAGCTACACCTTGACCTAACGTTTTTATGTCCTATACTTGTGCTTACTATTATGCCTTTTTAGGGTTTGCTGAAGATGGCGGTATATAAGCTGAATTAGCAAGGGGTGGTGAGGTTTATCGGGGTTTATCGATTACAGAACAGGCTCCTCTAGAGGGATATAAAGCACCGCCAAGTCCTTTGAGTTTTAAGCTGTTGCTAGTAGTTCTCTGGCGGGTATTTTTGTTAGATTAAATACCTAAGTTTAGGGCTAAGCATAGTGGGGTATCTAATCCCAGTTTGGGTCTTAGCTATCGTGTATCAGTTGTTGTAAAGTCACTTTCGTAGTATATTTTAGTTTTAACTGTTGCTTTCTACAGCCTAGTTAAGTTTTATCTTTATTCAGTATTAGAATGTATTCTTTAACACGCTTTACGCCGTTGCCTATTAATTTGGGTTAATCGTATGACCGCGGTGGCTGGCACGAAATTTACCAACCCTATGTTAGCATAACTTAGTCAAACTTTCGTTTATTGCTTAATTTTTATCACTGCTGTTTCCCGTGGGGGTGTGGCTAAGCAAGGTGTCATGAGCTACTCAATTAGAGTGTGCTTGATACCTACTCCTTTTAATCATATGCGATTTACGAGGGTATTCTCACAGGGGTGCGGATACTTGCATGTGTAATTTTGCTAACAACTAACAGGAAGGCTGGGACCAAACCTTTAATGTTTATGGAGTCATAATAACTCATCTAAGCATTTTCAGTGCTTTGCTTTATTAATTAAGCTACATGAAC